AGCACATCGGGATAGGGATAGGCAAAAGAGAAACTTTCGTCGTTTGTGGATTACTCGAATAAACGCAGTAATGCGCGAAAGGGGGGTATCCTATAGTTATAGTAGATTAATACACGATCTGTACAAGAGACAGTTGCTTCTTAATCGTAAAATACTTGCACAAATAGCTATATCAAATAGGAATTCCATTTCTATTATTTCCAACGAGATCGTAAAAGAAGTAGATTGGAAAGAATCCGCAAGAATAATTTAAACGGAGTTCCCCGGAGAATGAACTCCGGGAGGGTAGAGTCAAAATGGATAATTGATAGAATATGATAAAATATGAGAAAGTAGTCAAAATGAATGAACACATTCAATAAAAAAAAGATTTACTCTTTGCCGATTCTTTTTTTTTTTCTTAAGACACGATAATCAAATCTAGATTTTGGGATTTTTAGAGCAAAACCTCAATCTTATTTTTTTTTTTGATTATGCTGTATCTTTTTAAATTGGCCGGAAAGGCCTTTATATCGGCTGGAAAGGCCTTTCTCGCTGTTACTAACGCGATTCCGTTTTGTTCTTGAATCGATTTTTCAAATACTTCTCTTTATTGATAATTTTTTTATCTTTCGGATGAAATTTATTCTTAAGGCGTTTCTTTCGATTATTAAATTTTTTGTTAATTCGTTTCGCTTTCTTCTTAAACAGTTTCCCATTATTAAGAAAGGGTAACGAAGATAAAATACGAGCTTGTTTTATAGCAAGAGTAATTAATCGTTGTTGTTTCAAGGTCAATCTTTTCACCCGTCGAGCTAATATTTTTCCTTGGTCACTAATAAATCGACTAATTAAACTCATGTTTCTATACTCAATTTGATCCCCCGGTTGGATTGGGGGTAAACGCCTACGAAAAGGTCGCTTGGATTTTAGAAAGGGCCGCTTGTATTTCCGAAAGGGTCGCTTGGATTTCCGAAAGGGTTGCTTGGATTTCAGAAAGGGTCGCTTGGATTTATCCATGGTTTGTTTAGTTTATTCCTTATCCCCAAAATCCTATTTCAGTCGAATCTAAAATAAAATGAATTTTAGAATAGAATAAAGAAATAGGATTTGGTTTATTTATTTATATTTATATATGTTATATATATAATGTCATTTTCCCTTTCCTTGAAGGGGTGACACGCAAGTGCTTGGTTCGATCTATTTCTTTATCTCCCCATGAATCGTATGTTTGTAACAATAGGGACAGAATTTTCTCAATTCCAATCGATTGGGCGTATTGTGCTGGTTCTTTTGAGTCATATATCTGGAAATGCCCGTTGATACCTTATTAACATTAACACCATTTCGGACACAACTGGTACATTCCAAAATAACCGTTATTCGGACATCTTTACTCTTAGCCATGAACCTCCCTTGGATTTTTGATTGACTCAACGCTTCTATTTTCGATCCGAAACGAAGAAGAAGAAAGGAAAAAAATAGAAGTGACTAACTTGAAATTCAATTATGAAAAATTTCGCTGCAATCAATATAGTAAATAATATACAACTATTGAAAAACTATATTTCAAATCACAGTACAATATTTCATTTTAGTATCTAGTATTTCACTAGTACAAGATTTCATTTAAGTATCTTCTATAATACTCTTGCCCTAGACCCACTTTATTTTTTATTCTACCTCCATTCCTCTATTATTAATTAATTTAATTCGAACTTGAATCCGAGTCTCGCAGTTGGCGAATCCACTTTTATTCTTTCTCTTTTTTCCCTTATTCTAAACAAATAAAAAAAGGAAAAAAGAGAAAAGAGGGATTAATCACAGATATTTAATTCTAGCTCGAATCTTCGTTATTCCTTCCCATGTCAATAACTAGAATGAAAAAAAGGGGAATGTCAACGCATCCGGGAAAAAACGATTAATCTCTATCAATAGACCTGCTAAAGACCCGAACCATAAAGTACTTAGTACCGGTGCCGCGGAGAGATATGTTTTTAGATCTCGCATTGAACAACCTCCTTCTTTTATAGGAATACATATTTGATTGGAATACATAATAGTAATACATATATGATCAGATGCATATGAAGTTAAGGACCACTTATAGTTGTACACGGAATTCCTAATTCAAATCGAAAGGTACAATGGTCCGGTGAATAAGATTTTCTTTTTCTTAAAACCGAAAAAAATGCGTCCCCGAGCATTCCCGAAAAAGACCCCTTTATTTTTACGACAAATTCCGTTCCGTATTTCATACGTATATAAGTCTTTTATTATATAATTATTATATAATCAATATTCTCTTTTTTTATATATTACTTTTATCTTTATTTTATATATTACTTTTATCTTTTTATATATTACTTTTATATATTCCATTTTTAATTAAATGAGACCAAAAAGACGAAATGGCCCGAGAAATTGTATATAGCAATTGGGGAAATAACGATGTGGAAAACAAGACAGGAATTCTCTACAATGACATTGTAGACCAATTGAAGGGATGTGGCGCAGCTTG